AGTACAAGTATGAGTAGCATAGCAAAAAGACGTTCCTCGTCATTAATATGTTTGCTCGCGGTAATTGTGGCCTATCGGGAGAATCGATGACTGCATCTTTGATGCACTGTTGAGAATTCTGAATTGGCTATTTACAAGGGTCGGATCTATGCCGAGGTATTGAGGGTGATTCTCAAATATTGTAGAACAGAATGTGATACGATGAGATAGAATGCAATAGAAACAAAGACAGGGAACGAGTTACCTACTCCTAACGGTCAAAGCGAGCCCTTTCATTCAATTCTTCATTCTTTCATGAAGAATGAATCTAATCTCCCCAAGTAGGATTCGAACCTACGACCAGTCAGTTAACAGCCAACCGCTCTACCACTGAGCTATTGAGGAACAACGGGAGATTCGACCTCATAGAGTTCAACTCCCGTTCTCAACCCATGAACAATATGAGTCCGAAGCTTCCTTCGTAACTCCAGGAACTTCCTCGTAGTGACTCCGTTCCATGCCTCATTTCATAGGGAACCTCAATGTGGCTCTATTTCATTATATTCCATCTATATCCCAATTCCATTCATTTCATATCCCTTTTGTGTCATTGACATAAGAGATGTTATATCTGTTTCTATCTATATAGATATGGATAGTTAAGGGAATCATCATATAATAATCGATAAATTGCAATAGAAAAAAAGGGGGGAGGTTTGTGATGATTTTGAAATATTTTCTACTAGGTAATCCATTATCCTTATGCATAAAAATAATAAATTCGGTCGTTGTTATCGGGCTCTATTATGGATTTATGACCATATTCTCCATAGGGCCCTCTTATTTCTTATTTCTCCGAGCTTGGATTATGGAAGAAGGAAATGAAAAGGAGGTATCCGCAACAACTGGTTTTATTGCAGGACAGCTCATGATGTTCATATCGATCTATTATGCGCCTCTGCATCTAGCATTAGGTAGACCTCATACAATAACTGTCCTAGTTCTACCGTATCTTTTGTTTCATTTCTTCTGGAACAATCATAAAAACTTTTTTGATTATAGATCTACTCACAGAAATTCAATGCGTAATCTCAGCATTCAATGTGTATTCCTTAATAATCTAATTATTCAATTATTCAACCATTTTATTTTACCAAGTTCCACGTTAGCCAGATTAGTCAACATTTATATGTTTCGATGCAACAACAAGATTTTATTTTTAACAAGTAGTTTTGTTGGTTGGTTAATAGGTCACATTTTATTCATGAAATGGGTTGGATTGGTATTATTCTGGATACGGCAAAATCGTTCTATTCGATCTAATAAGTATCTTGTGTCAGAATTGAGAAATTCTATGGGCCGAATCTTTAGTATCCTCTTATTTATTACCTGTGTTTACTCTTTAGGCAAAATGCCGTCACCTATTGTCACTAAGAAACTGAAAGATAAAGAAACCTCAGAAACGGAAGAAGGGGGAAAAAGAAAGGAAGAAAGCGATGTAGAAACAACTTATGAAATGAAGGAGATTGAACAAGAACAAGAGGAATTCACCGAAGAAAAACCTTACCTTTGTTCGGAAGAAAAGGAGGATCTGGACAAAATAGATGAAATGGAAGAGATCCGAGTGAATGGAAAGGAAAAAACAAAGGATGAATTTAACTTTCAAGAGGCGGATGAATTTAACTTTCAAGAGGCGGATGAATTTAACTTTCAAGAGGCATACTATCAAGATAGCCCGGTTTACAAAGATTCTGATCTGGAGACCCATCAAGAGAATTGGGAATTGGGAAGACTGAAAGAAGATAAAAATAAAAGATTGTGGGTTGAAAAAACTTTTGTCACTTTTTTTTTTGATTATAAGCGATGGAATCGTCCATTACGATATATAAAAAATGATAAATTAGAAAATGCTTTACGCAATGAAATGTCACAATTTTTTTTTTTTACATGTACAAGTGATGGGAAACAAATAATATCCTTTACATATCCGCCCAGTTTATCAACTTTTTCGGAAATGCTAGAACGAAGAATTTCTTTGTACATAATAGAAAAAATATATGACGAAGATCTTTATAATTCTTGGATTTATGCTAATGAAAAAAAAAAGTGCAATTTGAATAATGAATTGAGAAGCCGAATCAAAATTATAGAAAAAAATGAGAGATCCTCTAGTCTGGATATGCTTGAAAAAAAAACCATATTATGTGATGATGAAAAAAAAAAGAAATGCTTGCCAAAAGCTTATGATCCTTTTTTCAACGGACCATATCGAGGAACGAGAAAAGAATTAGATTCACGTGCAATTATGAATACTTATACAGATACAGAAGATTTAGTAGAATTCTTTTTTATAAATAAGATTCATGATCTACTTCTTAATGATTCCGTAGAACTTCACCGTCAATCATTTTTGAATTCTACAGAAGAAAAAGGAATTTATTCAGAAAGTGAAGAAAAATATTTTCAATTTGTATTTGATGTAATTACAACAAATACAAAAGATCAAAAAAGAATGAAAAAGAAATCTCTTGGAATTAGAAAAGAAGAAATAAGTAAAAAGGTTTTTCGATGGTCATACAAATTAACCGAGAATTTGGGAAAAGAAGAAGAAGAAAATGAAGAAGATTTGGAGGAAGAAGATTATGAGATTCATTCAAGAAGAGCCAAACGTGTGATAATTTATAACGATAATGATCAGAATACCAATTCTCTTTCTAGTATTCAGAATACTAGTAACAATGATGAAAAGGATGATCAAACGGAAGAGGAAGAGGTGGCTTTGATACGTTACTCACAACAATCGGATTTTCGTCGCAATCTAATCAAAGGATCCATGCGCGCTCAAAAACGTAAAACAGTTATTTTGAACCTCTTTCAAGCAAATGTACATTCTCCTCTTTTTTTGGATCGTCTAGACAAAACATCTTTTTTTTCGTTTTTTGATATCAACGAAATTAAGAATATAATTTTTAGGAATTGGATGGGGAGAGAACAAGAATCAGAATTAAAAATTTCCTATTTTGAAAATGAAGATAAGAAAGAAGAAAAGGAGAAAGAAGAAAAAAAATCTAAAAATGAACAGATAGAAATATCAGAAGCTTGGGATACCTTTATATTTACTCAAGTAATAAGAGGTTTGATGTTAGTAACCCAATCTTTTCTTAGAAAATACATTATATTGCCTTCATTAATAATAGCCAAAAATATTTTCCGTATGTTATTATTTCAAATTCCCGAGTGGGACGAGGATTTTAAGGAATGGAATAGAGAAATCCATATTAAATGCACCTATAACGGTGTTCAATTATCAGAAACAGAATTTCCCCAAGCTTGGTTAATAGACGGTATTCAGATAAAGATTTTATATCCTTTCTGTCTAAAACCTTGGAGAAAATCTAGGGCACGATCTCATCATAGAGATCTAAAAAAAAAAAAAGAAAAAAAAACAAATTTTTGTTTTTTAACAGTCTGGGGAATGGAAGCGGAACTTCCCTTTGGTTCTCCCCGAAAACGACCTTTCTTTTTTAAACCTATTTATAAAGAACTTCAAAAAAGAAAAAAAAAGGTGAAAAAGAAATTTTTACAACTTATAATAAATAAAAAAATAAAATCCTTTCTAAAAGTTAGAAAAGAAAAAAAAAAAAGAGTCATCCAAATAGTTCGAATTATCAACCTAATAATGAAAAAACTGGATAAAGTAAATCCAAATTTACTATTTGAAGTGAGGAAAGAAAAAGCATATGAACTGAACGAAAATAAAAAAGATTTAAAAATAAATATTACTAGTGAATCATCCGTTCTAAATCAAACGAGAAATTGGTTCAATTATTCACTAATAGAAAGAAGAATGAAAGATCTTTCTGATAAGACAATTCAAATAAGGAATCAAATCGAAGGAATTGCAAAAGACAAGAAAAAAAAAGAAAGAGTTATAATTTATGATAATAAAAGATCGGGATTACAGAAGCATATTTGGAAAATATTAAAAAGGAAAAATATCCGATTAATGCGTAAATCACACTACTTTATCAAATCATTCATTGAAAAAATATACATAGATATTTTTTTATGTACCATTACCATTTCTAAGATCAATACACAACTTTTCTTTGAATCAACAAAAAAGATCTTTAAGAAATCCATTTACAACAATGGAATAAATAAAGAACAAGAAGTAATTGATGAAAGAAATCAAAATACAATGAATTTTCTTTTGACTATAAAAAAATTGTTTTCAAATATTGATAATACTAAGACTAGCAAGAAAAATTCCAATACTTATGGGAACTTATCTTCCCTATCCCAAGCATATGTTTTTTACAAAATATCACAAAACCAATTACTTAATAAGTATCAATTGAGACCTGTATTTCAATATCAAGGGAGCTATCCTTTTTTTAAGGATAATTTAAAAGACTATTGTATGATACACGGAATATTTAATTATAAATCAAGACATAAGCAAATTAATACGTTTGTAATGAACGAATGGAAAAACTGGTTAAAAAGTTATTATCAATACGATTTATCTAAAAAAAAAAAGTATCAATTAGTATTAGTGCCTAAAGAATGGAGAAATAGAATTGATAAACATCGTATGATTCAAAAAAAGGAATCAAACCAATTGGATCTCTATAAAAAATACCGATTCATTTATTCCATGAAAGAAAATGACTATGCAGAGAATTCATTTATGAATAAAAAAGATAAATGGAAAAAACATTACAGATATGATATTTTATCATATAAATACATAAGCCTCCCTAATTTATACATTTCTGGATCAACATTAGGAAAAAACGGGGACCAAGAAATTACATATCATTTCAATACATCGAAACCTGAATCATTTTATGTATTGGTAAGTATACCTAGTAATGATTATCTAGAAAAAGGATTTCTTATTTATAGGAATACTAATTTGGATAGAAAATATTTTGATTGTAGAATTCTTCATCTTTGTTTTATAAATAATATTGAGAATAATATGGAGATCTGGACCAATGCACATATTGGCATCAAGATTCAGAAAAATAATAAGAATGAAATTAATAATTTCAACAAAATGGAAAAAAAAGATCTTTTTTTTTCAACAATTCATCAAGAGATAAAAACATGCAATTTCATTTTTGATTGCATGGGAATGAATGAAAAAAGGTTCTATGATAATGATATCGCATCCAATCATGATACTATATCTAATCTAGAAACTTGGTTCTTCCCAGAATTTGTACTACTTTTTGATGTATATAAAATTCAACCTTGGATCATCCCAATCAAATCACTCTTTTTTCATTTTTCTATAAATGAAAAAATTAACGTAAAATCATCTATGAAAAAAAAAGATCTTGAATTAGTAAATTACAAGCAGGAAGAAAACCAACAACAGGTCCAAACAAATCTTGTATTGAATCTACTAAACCAAAAGAATAAAAAAACTGTTGAAGAAGATTACGCAAGCTTAGAAATAAAAAAAGGTATAAAAAAAAAACAATATAAGAGCAAGAATGAAAAGGAACTAGATTTCTTTTTAAGAAAATATTTCCTTTTTCAACTAAGATGGGCTGATTATTTGAATAATCAAATAATGAAAAATATAAGGGTATATTGTCTCCTACTTAGACTGATAAATCCAAAGGAAATTGCTATATCTTCGATTCAAAGAGGTGAAATAAATCTAGATGAAATGTTGATTCAAAGAGACCTAGTTTTTGCAGAATTGATAAGAAAGGGAATATTTATTATTGAACCAATTTGTCTATCTATACGAAGGGACGGAAAATCTATTATATATCAAACTATGGATATTTCATCAGTCGATAATAAGAAGTACCAAACAAATAAAAAATACACAAAAAAAAGAATTGAGAAAGGGGGGTTTGAAAAATCCATTGCACGACACAGCAACATATTTTTGAGTGGAGACAAAAATCATTATGATTTACTTGTTCCTGAAAATATTCTATCCCCCAGACGTCGTAGAGAATTTCGAATTCGAATTTGTTTAAATTCCCGGAATTTTCATGTTGTGGATAGAAATCCAAGATTTTGCAATGAAAATAAAATAAGAAACTGTGGGCAATTTTTGAATGAGAACAAACATATTAATACAGATAGAAAAAATTTCATTAAATTCAAATTGTTTCTTTGGCCCAATTATAGATTAGAAGATTTAGCTTGTATGAATCGCTATTGGTTTGATGCCAATAACAGCAGTCGTTTCAGTATGTCAAGAATACATATGTATTAACAATTAGGAATGAATTCAATTCCAATGAAAAAGAATTTATAGTGGATTTCCTACATATCGTCTAACATATTTGGTAGATGAGAAAGCCAAAACATATACACTATGTAGTAATATTATAATACATGATGCTGATTTCATAGTATATCTACTTTCATTAGGAAGAGTGGAATTTATTTAAGTAAAAAGAACAAAGAAATTGTTCTATTTCGCGAATACATATATGTTTTGTATATTTTTATCAAAATATACAAAACATAAAAACATAAACCACATAAATGAAAAAAAGAGTATATGAATAGAATTCAAATTTGATGTATACTAGATGAAAAGATAAAAATAACTGGCATAATAAATATTCTTTATTATTATTTTTTTATTTTATTTTTCCTGATCGGTAAAATTCACAGAAAATAAAGATACAAATTTTCATTTATGGTCAAAAAAAATTCATTCATCTCAGTTATTACACAAGAAGAAAAAGAAGAAAATAGTGGATCTGTTGAATTTCAAGTATTCCATTTCACCAGTAAGATACGGAGACTTACTTCACATTTAGAATTGCACAAAAGAGATTTTTTATCACAAAGGGGTCTACGAATAATTCTAGGAAAACGTCAACGATTATTGACTTATTTGTCAAAGAAAAATAAAGTGCGTTATAAGAAATTAATGGATCTATTAAAAATTAGGGAACCAAAAATTTCTTAATTCAATTTGAATTTCTTATTATTATTCTTGTTCTTTTTTATTTTTTAATTCTTTTTTTCTTAGTTCAGTTATTCTTTGTTTATATTTTTCATTTATATTTTTCCTTTTAATCTTTTAATAAATTAATGAAATAATGAATTAAGGAAAAAAATATGAGCCACAAGGTACATTGGACAAAGTTTCATAATTACCTTATCCCATACAAATCATTTACCTGTAACTATTCAATATCTTTAGTAATATTTCTGAAATCAGTTCTTATATTAGGAGGTCTGGGAATAGTATTACTTACCAATCCCATTGATTCTGCCTTTTCATTGGTATTGGTTCTTCTTGTTTGTATATCCTTAATTCTATTATCTATATAATTATTCTACCTATAGAACTATATAGTTTATAACTATATAATTAGATTTCTATATACTAGAATCTTTCTATATTCTATATCTATATACATTCTATATATATATAGTAAAATTAACATGAATTGAATTCGTAAACTTATATTTCATGGTTATTGAAATGGAAATCAAAGTATCTTGGTTCTTTCTCATAAACAGATTAAAAAATCTATTTATTCTTAAAATTTTGATAAATCATTGATTCATCTGGTGTCTACAATAGAAAATATATGATTATTTCATTTTCTTATTTTACCAGATTGAAAATTTTTTGTGTTCAAAACTGGAATTTACAGACCCAATGTCACATTCAGTAAAGATTTATGATACATGTATAGGATGTACCCAATGTGTTCGAGCTTGCCCCACGGATGTATTGGAAATGATACCTTGGGACGGATGTAAAGCTAAGCAAATTGCTTCTGCGCCAAGAACCGAAGATTGTGTAGGTTGTAAAAGATGTGAATCCGCTTGTCCAACGGATTTTTTGAGTGTCCGTGTTTATTTATGGCATGAAACAACTCGCAGCATGGGTCTTTCTTATTGATATGTGACAAAAAACTTCACTTGAATCATTTGATTCCTCTTTACCGACAAAAGCCCGTATTCGAGAAAAGAGAATATATTATTCTTCTCCCGAGCACGGGCTTTTCTGCTATAATCTTATCTTGTCTTTATCACGAGTTATTTTCCTTGGTTAACAATACTTTTTGTTTTGCCCATATTTGCGGGTTCTTCAATTATCTTTTTCACTCATAGGAGAAATAAGGTGTATAGGTGGTATACTCTATATATATGTATCCTAGAGTTCCTTCTAATGATCTATTTATTTTGTTTTTATTTTGTTATCATTTCCCAATTGGACGATCCAGTAACCCAATCCAAGAAGGATTCTAAATGAATCAATCTTTTTGATTTTCAATGGAGACTGGAAACCGATGGACTTTCCATAGGACCCTTTTTACTGACAGGATTTAGAACTACTTTAGTAGCTTGGCCAATTACTCAAAATCCGCGATTTTTCTATTTCTTGATGTTAGCAATGTATAGTGGTCAAATAGCATCATTTTCTTCTCGAGACTTTTTCCTTTTTTTCATCATGTAGGAATTCAAATTAATTCCTTTTTTTATTTACTTTTATCCATGTGGGGAGGAAAAAAATGTCTATACTCGACTACAAAGTTTCTTTTGTGCACTACCGGAGGTTCTTTTTTTTTTTCTCTTAATAGGAATTCTAGGTATATGGGTTTCCTAATTATAGGAATAACTGGCATAGGACTTAATTAAATCATTTTACAAATACTATCTCATAGATTGATTTCTCATAGATTGATTGGTGCTGCGCTTTTTTCTTAGAAGAAACAAGTTGTGATAGAATACGTTTTTTTTTATCTCGAATAGATGGGGGATACCTATTCCAATGTCAAAAATATTTATCATGTTTAGTAGTTTCTCGATGGTTTCTCTTGCATTGCCAGGAATGAGTGGTTTTGTTGCATAATTCTTACTCTTTTTTGGAATAATTATCAGCCCAATTTCATACCAAAAATATTAATTACTTTTGTTATGTCAATTGGAATGATATTAACTTATATTTTTTATTATCTATGTTATGATATTACGTCAGATTTTCTATGGATACAAGCTATTTAATATTACAAACTCGAATTTTTTTGATTCTGGACCACGAGAACTATTTGTCTCGATCTATATCTTTCTATCTGTAATAGGAATTGGTATTTATCCTGATTGGTTCTCCCGTTATCGATTGACAAGGTACAAGTTCTATTTTTATAGATACTAATTCTTTTTTTAGATTCAATAAATTTCATTAATTGAAAAAAAAAAGTCTTAGAATTCTTTGACTTTCATATTTTCACGATTATTCGTTGTGCAATGAAAAAAAGGTAAGTGTTAATTAGAATTGTAATTAGATATATCTAAAGTTTTTGAGAACCTTTTGAATAATTCCTCTATTTAAATATTTAAAAGGTTCTCAAAAACTCGCACAAAATTTCATTGTGTATCTGACGATTCTTTTATGTATCCTTTCTTTTTTATGTATTATTTATGCAGTTTCTTTTATTCAATTAGATATTCATTGGAATGAGCCATAACTATGGAACCCAATTCCTAATAGATTGATCCCAAAATAGCATATCCAAATTAGGAGAAATCCTATAGAAGCTACAAATGACGAATTCGTAACTTTATCTTGCAATTTTGAATTTTTTCTAGTATGTAAATAAATTGCAAATATGGTCCAAGTAATAAATGCCCAAGTTTCCTTAGGGTCCCAATTCCAATATGAACCCCATGCTTCATTAGCCCATACTGCTCCAGAAAGGATGCCTATGGTTAAAAAGGTAAACCCTAAACTAATGACACGATAACTCCAAGAATCCAAATGCTGAATTAATTGATATTTGTAAAAATTTTTAAATGATAGGAAAGAAGTCTTTTTTAAAATACTTCCTTTTTGGTTCAAATATTCCATATTACCAAATAAAAACGATTTTCTTAAACTTAAAAAATTCTTGTTTTTCAAAAAAAAATCGGTTTTTTTTTGAAATGTAATCACTATAAGAGCAACTGATAATAATGATCCGCATAAAAGAGCTGCATAGCTCAATAACATCATACTGACATGCATCATTAACCACTGAGATTGTAGAGCAGGTACTAATATTGCGGGTTGATGCATTTCAGTTGAAAGACCTGACGTGGCGAAACCTTGGGTAAAAATGGCACTTGGTGCAGTTATTGTGTTTAAATCATTTTTATAATTCCTAATATACGGAATTATATGAATAATGGATAAACTCCATGAAAGGAAAATTAATGATTCGTATAAATTACTTAAAGGAAAATGTCCCGAAGAAATCCAACGAGTAACTAAAAACCCTGTTATAGAGGAAAAAGTAGCTATCATTCCTTTTTCTAACGAATTACGTAATTCTTCGATTTCGTAGACTAATAAGTTCATCAAATGAATTATAATCACAATTGAGATGATCGAAAAGGAAATATGAGTTAATATATGCTCTAAGGTCGCAAATATCATAAAGAAAAGTCCTTTTTAAAAATTTGAAATTGGGGCTTAAATAGAATATAAAATATTGAAAAATTTAGATTCTTTAGATTCTATTAGATCTATTATACTATTAGATCTATTGCATCTATATTATTAACATGAATTAATATTTATGCCGCCACTCGGACTCGAACCGAGATGCTCTAGCACTGCTTCCTAAGAGCAGCGTGTCTACCAATTTCACCATGGCGGCGGCTTACTTTAAATAATAATAGGAAATTCATGTTGAATTGTCTATATTCAATAAAGTTTAGCAAACAATGAAGAAAGATGCATTTCCATTCGTATATTCATATGGAAATGTTCAATATCAATACTACTGAATTAGTATCTTCATCTTCGTAAGTTCATTTTTAATAATCAATTTTATCCGTACTATAAATCTAGCTTTTGTTTATCTAGAACAGTCAAAACTCAAAAGTTTCGTTCTCAGTCGGAGTCTAAAATTCATAATTTTTTTCTAATGATTTTGAGACCCAAGACCTTAGTATAAAGTAGAATGGAATATTAAGATTCTTTCTTGTCTATCGTAATTGTGCTTTTCAAAATAGAAAAGCACAATTCATAGGAAATAAAAAAAATCTTACGAATTCAATTCAATATCAATAAATCTAAATTTCAATAGATATAAAAAAAAGAAAATATACAATATTGAGTACTTCGAATTAAGTAGACAGAAAGATTTTTATTTTTCTATTACCTAGCTCTAACTAATAATAACTAATAAGGAAAAGTGAAATAAAATACAATACACAATACTTTGGAAGTTCTTTGAAACATATCAATTAAGATTTTTCCAAGACTTTTTTTTGTGCAACAAAGAAACTTTTTGACTGTCCGGTGGAAATAGATTTAGCTAAAGAAAAAGCTTTTACTGCCTCTAAAGATCCTTTTTTTTTCCAAAGATTTCTACGAATATGCTTTTTTGACATAGAAGTACGTTTTTTTGGAACTGCCATTCAAAAGGTAATTGACTCCTTTTTTTTTTTATCGTTGTATGTGAAAGACATATATTGTTCAAAAAATAATTACTTTTTCTTAGTTATTATCTATATTTAATTCCATAAATTTCAAAAATCCTTCAATAATATCATAACATAAATAAGAAAAGAAAAAGATTCTAAAATGATTTTATTTGATAGACAAAGATTCTTTGAATAATTGCATAATGTAAATAATGTAATAATTACATATCTATTTATTTTTTCTTTTCATTTTGATAAATTAATATGTAATGTATATGTATAATGTAATATTAATAATAGATTTATATAATATATAATTAGTGTATTAATTTAAGTATTAATGTATATTAATGTATTAATTTAATGTTATAGTTATAGTTGCAATTTATCGATTATTATATGATGATTCCCTTAACTATCCATATCTATATAGATAGAAACAGATATAACATCTCTTATGTCAATGACACAAAAGGGATATGAAATGAATGGAATTGGGATATAGATGGAATATAATGAAATAGAGCCACATTGAGGTTCCCTATGAAATGAGGCATGGAACGGAGTCACTACGAGGAAGTTCCTGGAGTTACGAAGGAAGCTTCGGACTCATATTGTTCATGGGTTGAGAACGGGAGTTGAACTCTATGAGGTCGAATCTCCCGTTGTTCCTCAATAGCTCAGTGGTAGAGCGGTTGGCTGTTAACTGACTGGTCGTAGGTTCGAATCCTACTTGGGGAGATTAGATTCATTCTTCATGAAAGAATGAAGAATTGAATGAAAGGGCTCGCTTTGACCGTTAGGAGTAGGTAACTCGTTCCCTGTCTTTGTTTCTATTGCATTCTATCTCATCGTATCACATTCTGTTCTACAATATTTGAGAATCACCCTCAATACCTCGGCATAGATCCGACCCTTGTAAATAGCCAATTCAGAATTCTCAACAGTGCATCAAAGATGCAGTCATCGATTCTCCCGATAGGCCACAATTACCGCGAGCAAACATATTAATGACGAGGAACGTCTTTTTGCTATGCTACTCATACTTGTACTTGCTCTGCTATTCTGCCCAAGCCTGGCTGAGGAAGAGTTACGGGGAGTCA